TAATTCTCATTATATTTGGAATAATCACATTAATAGTTGCATTGACAGTTATCTTCGTTCTCAAATTTGTATTGATAGTTATATTTTAAGCAATAGTGACAATTACAGTGACAGCTACATTTATAGTTACATTTGTAGCGAAAGCGTAAATAGTAGTAAAAGCGAGAGTTCCAGTATAAAAACTAGCACAGATGGTAGTGATTTTACTATAAGTTCTAATAATTTAAATGTAACTCAAAAATACAGGCATTTGTGGATTCAATGCGAAAATTGTTATGGATTAAATTATAAAAAATTTTTAAAATCAAAAATGAATATTTGTGAACAGTGTGGATGTCATTTGAAAATGAGTAGTTTCGATAGAATCGAACTTTCGATTGATCCCGGTACTTGGGATCCTATGAACGAAGACATGGTCTCTCTGGATCCCATTGAATTTCATTCGGAGGAGGAACCTTATAAAGATCGTATTGATTCTTATCAAAAAAATACAGGATTAACTGAGGCCGTTCAAACAGGCACAGGCCAATTAAATGGTATTCCCGTAGCAATTGGAGTTATGGATTTTCAGTTTATGGGGGGTAGTATGGGATCTGTAGTGGGCGAAAAAATCACACGTTTGGCCGAGTATGCTACCAATCAATTTTTACCTCTTATTATAGTGTGTGCTTCCGGAGGAGCACGCATGCAAGAAGGAAGTTTGAGCTTGATGCAAATGGCTAAAATATCTTCTGCTTTATATGATTATCAATCAAATAAAAAGTTATTTTATGTATCAATCCTTACATCCCCTACCACAGGTGGGGTGACGGCCAGTTTTGGTATGTTGGGAGATATCATTATCGCCGAACCCAATGCTTACATTGCATTTGCGGGTAAAAGAGTAATTGAACAAACATTGAATAAGACAGTACCCGAGGATTCACAAGTGGCTGAATATTTATTCCATAAGGGCTTATTCGATCCAATCGTACCACGTAATCCTTTAAAGGGCGTTCTGAGTGAGTTATTTCGGCTACATGCTTTCTTTCCTTTGAATCAAAATTAGATCAAGTAGAGCCTTAGAGTCTTAATTTAATAAGAGTATTAATTTATTAAAACTTAATAAAAATTTTTATGTGTGGTGATCAAGTAGTTATTTAATTTATAGGAATCAAAGTAAAAATACGAAGAATGGATTTTTTCTTTGGTAACATAAGATTTAATTGTAGAAAGAACCATCCAGATCATCTTTTTATCGATATTCCTGGTTACTAACCAGGAAATCCCGATTAAACAAAATAAAAGAGTTAATTCTTTCTTCCGTGAAATTGGTTAACAAGGTCTTGCATCTTTCTATATCTCCCGAAAATCACCCCCCACTAAAAATCCTTTTTGTTGGATCGTATTATTATAATGAATTCTTTGAGAATTTCTAATAAATTCTTTTTTTAGTAAATTTTATAAAATTTTTAAATTTATAAGACAAGAACAAGATAATAACTAATAATACGAATAATATAAAGGGTGGATTATCATACATATATTTCATGTAGAAACATGTAGAAAGATTTATAGGTCCATTTATTTACATATTTATTGGATTTTATTAATTAATATATATTTATTAAAACATATACTTATATACTCCCTATTAAGTATATATACTCACTTAGGTATACTTAGTATAATATAACAATTATATATGAATTATAATATATCTTTATAACAATATAAGGATAAGGTTAAAATATTAATATAAATATTAATATAAAACAATAAATATAACAATAAATAACAGGTACAAATATTAAATCGAGGTACCCATTCTATGATAACTCTCAACAGCTTCCCCTCAATTTTTGTTCCTTTAGTGGGCTTAGTATTTCCGGCAATTGCAATGGCTTCTTTATCTCTTTATGTTCAAAAAAACAAGATTTTTTAGATACAATAAGGACAAATCTTTTTTTTTCAAGACTTACTTGGATCATAACACGGATATCTATTTAGTAGAATATGGTATAACATGTGGCTTCCTTCGGGCATAAGCTCTTATGTATGTATAAACATGATATTATGGGTAAATGAATTATAACTATTTTCAAATAGATCGGGATCGGGGAGAATTTCTGAAATGTAAAGTCAATATATCTATATGTATTATGTATTCGGAAATCATATATCATATGAAAGGGATGTTATTATTTTAGTTTGGATCTAAGAAATTCGATGAATTACCCCTAAACGTTCACATCATAATAGTGCTGGTTGATGAGAGTTACTTCGGAAACAAAAAAAAGTAAAATAAAATTTATTTTTGTTATTCTCCCAATTCCAATAAAATGCAACTAGGTCTAGTTATAGTATGAGTTGGCGATCAGAACGTATATGGATAGAACTTATAGCGGGGTCTCGAAAAACAAGTAATTTCTGCTGGGCCTTTATTCTTTTTTTAGGTTCATTAGGGTTTTTATTGGTTGGAACGTCCAGTTATTTTGGTAGGAATTTTATATCTTTATTTCCTTCTCAGCAAATAATTTTTTTTCCACAAGGGATCGTGATGTCTTTCTATGGGATCGCAGGTCTTTTTATTAGCTCCTATTTGTGGTGCACAATTTCGTGGAATGTAGGTAGTGGTTATGATCGATTCGATATAAAAGAGGGCATAGTGTGTATTTTTCGTTGGGGATTTCCTGGAAAAAATCGTCGCATATTCCTCCGATTCCTTATGAAAGACATTCAGTCCATCAGAATAGAAATTAAAGAAGGTATTTATGCTCGTCGTGTCCTTTATATGGAAATCAAAGGCCAGGGGGCCATTCCCTTGACTCGTACTGATGAGAATTTGACTCCACGAGAAATTGAGCAAAAAGCTGCTGAATTGGCCTATTTCTTGCGTGTACCAATTGAAGTATTTTGAAAAAAGGAACTGAAGAATGAATACTTTGCAAGAGAGAAAAAACTCAAGAATCCTCGTTTTTTTATATAGCATAACTTAACTGAAGTTTCTTCAGAACGCTTATTCGAGCCAAAGCAAACGTATACGAAATAATTCTAAAACAAAATTTTTTGTGTCCACAATTTTTTTTATGCGTATGTAAACCCACTTAACTCAATTCAGTAACAAATCTAAATAATAGATTCATCATATATTAAAACAAAAACATTTCATAATAAATCATAATATAATAAAGTAAAAGTAAAGAATTTTTTTTTTAGAAATATTTGATATTTTGATAGAACGGGAGTTCTTTCGTCTCGCAATCCAACTACTATTAATTTGAAGTGGGCTTTTTCTTATTCTATTTCTGTATTCTTTCTAAATTCAAGGACTAACCACTGTACTGAATCACAAAAAAAATCGGAAATAGATTCATGGGCTCAATAACTTGTAATAGAACTTATGCTTGATAGAAATATTAGTATCGTATAGAGTCGACGAAGGAGGTGCGTTCAGTAAAAATTTTAAAATTCACAGACGAAAAAATGGCAAAAAAGAAAGTATTCATTTCCCTTCTATATCTTGCATCTATAGTATTTTTGCCTTGGTGGATCTCTCTCTCATTTAATAAAAGTCTGGAATCTTGGGTTACTAATTGGTGGAATACTAGGCAATCCGAAATTTTTTTGAATGATATTCAAGAAAAGAGTATTCTAAAAAAATTCATAGACTTAGAGGAACTCCTACGTTTGGACGAAATGTTAAAGGAATACTCGGAAGCACATTTACAAAAGCCTCGCATCGAAATCTACAAAGAAACGATCCAATTGATCAAGATGCACAATGAGGATCGCACGCATACAATTTTACACTTCTCGACAAATATAATCTGTTTCGTTATTCTAAGCGGTTATTCTATTCTAGGTAATGAAGAACTTGTTATTCTTAACTCTTGGGTTCAAGAATTCCTATATAACTTAAGCGACACAATAAAAGCCTTTTCTATTCTTTTATTAACTGATTTATGTATAGGATTCCATTCGCCCCACGGTTGGGAACTAATGATTGGCTCTGTCTACAAAGATTTTGGATTTACTCATAATGATCAAATTATATCCGGTCTTGTTTCTACTTTTCCAGTCATTTTAGATACAATTTTTAAATATTGGATCTTTCGTTATTTAAATCGTGTATCTCCTTCACTTGTAGTGATTTATCATTCAATGAATGACTGAAAAATGATCGAACGATCCAATTATAATATTTGTTACTTTGTAGATAAGCAAAACATTCAAAACTGTACTTATTCTTTCTACCCATCCAAGGGATTCCTCCAATATTCCAGTAAAATTATTTATATTTAAGTAAATAGCAAAATTATAGATAGGGAACTATACTAGCGACCTGCCTAATTTTATTGTATAAATTTTCGGGATCAATGATTGGACCATGCAAACTAAAAATACCTTTTTTTGGATAAAGAAAGAGATTACTCGATCCATTTCCGTATCGCTCATGATATATATAATAACCCAGGCACCCCTTTCAAATGCATATCCCATTTTTGCACAGCAGGGTTATGAAAATCCACGAGAAGCGACTGGCCGTATTGTATGTGCCAATTGCCATTTAGCTAATAAACCCGTGGATATCGAGGTTCCACAAGCGGTACTTCCTGATACTGTATTTGAAGCAGTTGTTCGAATTCCTTATGATCTGCAACTGAAACAAGTTCTTGCTAATGGTAAAAAAGGAGCTTTGAATGTAGGGGCTGTTCTTATTTTACCCGAGGGGTTTGAATTAGCCCCTCCCGATCGTATTTTGCCCGAGATTAAAGAAAAGATAGGAAATCTGTCTTTTCAGAGCTATCGCCCCACTAAAAAAAATATTCTTGTGATAGGTCCTGTTCCTGGTCAGAAATATAGTGAAATCACCTTTCCTATTCTTTCCCCGGACCCCGCTACTAAGAAAGATGTTCACTTCTTAAAATATCCCATATACGTAGGCGGGAACAGGGGAAGGGGTCAGATTTATCCCGACGGGAGCAAGAGTAACAATAATGTTTATAATGCTACAGCAG